ACTTATTCAATCAAAAAAATAGCTATAATGACTAAAAACAAAAAATAAAAAGAAGCGCTTGTCCTTTGATCCAAATAAGAGTTTAAAAGCAGAAAAATATTTGGATTTATTAAAGTTTATAAGATAGAACGGAAAGAAGTCCGGCTACGAGGTCTGAGTATTAAGTATGAATCATAGTTCGAATACTTTGTGATCTATTTGATCTATTTTGTGCTCCGGATACTCGAATGAATATCCGACGAAGTAAAACCATCTTGATAAAGATGACAGATCCCATTCTCTGTACTATCCATAGGGTCCATTCTAACAAGTCACACACTCATATTCCGGAAATATACAATGCAGAAAAAAATTTCGCGGTCGAACTACCAAAGGAGAATAGGCTCAAATTTTTAGACCTACATACTTTACTTTTTTGTATCGAGCTAAAAGCTGGGACTTCAAGATTTTTCTCAGTCTAATTAACTGAAATTCCATCCAGTAGAACAGAAGAATTATAAATCTCCAAAATAATAGATAAGAATACCGCAAATAGAGCCATTGCAATACCCATCAAAGGGGTCGTTCCCCATCCAGGAGCTACTTTACCATATTCGGAATTCAATGGTTTCAATAACTTCCCTACAGTAGTGCTTCTTGGACCAGATCTAGAACTATCCTCAACAGTTTGTGTAGCCATAAATCTTATTTTGTATTCATTACGATCTGTTGACTTTGTATACCATTCCGTTGTAAATAAACGATCTTAGCATAGATCCATTGTGGTCTTTCAATTCTATAATAATGGAAACAGCAACCCTAGTCGCCATCTTTATATCTGGGTTACTTTTAAGTTTTACTGGGTATGCTCTATATACTGCCTTTGGGCAACCCTCTCAACAACTAAGAGATCCATTCGAGGAACACGGGGACTAGTTGACGTAATCAGCCTCCAAATATTTGGAGGCTGATTACGTCAATGAAGATAATGCAAAATTATTTCATTTTTTAGTTGAAATTCTAGGTGGTTCCCGAAAAAAAATAGCGAAAAAAATTATCCCTAAAGTGGATACTAAGAGAAATGTATAAACCAATGCTTCCATAAATTTGATCGTGGTTTACAATTATAGCTTTCATACCTGTTTTGTTTACTTGGGAGTATCCCTCTGGATAAAGAAAGAAAAAGAGTCAAAGAAACGGCAGCGGTTTAAATAAAGATTCCTGCAGTACCCTACCTATTAAATAAAATCGCAAACAGAAACTAGAAGAAAAAAAGCAATGTTGCATCAGACTGCTTGTCTTTTTGTAGTTGGATCTCCAAGTTTTTGGAATGCCCCAAATTCCACTTGAGCATCCAAATCTGGATCAATACCAGCAAAAACATCTCTGAAGAGGGTTCTAGCACCATGCCAAATGTGTCCAAAGAAGAAAAGTAGAGCAAACGAAGCATGTCCAAAAGTAAACCAACCTCTTGGACTGCTACGAAAAACACCATCGGATTTCAAAGTAGCACGATCTAATTCAAAAATCTCACCCAATTGAGCCCGTCTAGCATATTTTTTCACAGTTGCGGGATCACTATAACTCACTCCATTGAGTTCACCACCATAAAACTCAACAGTTACACCTACTTGTTCGACACTATATTTTGATTCTGCTCTTCTAAATGGGACGTCGGCTCTAACAATTCCGTCTCCGTCTACCAAAACAACCGGAAATGTTTCAAAAAAAGTAGGCATACGACGTACAAAAAGTTCACGCCCTTCTTTATTTCTAAAGACGGGGTGTCCTAACCATCCAACAGCTATTCCATCTCCATTGTCCATTGAACCCGCTCGGAATAACCCCCCTTTTGCTGGATTATTACCAATATAATCATAAAAAGCTAATTTTTCAGGAATTTTAGACCAAGCTTCTGATAAACTTTGATTTTCAGCCAGTCCAGCACTAACTCTTCGATATATTTCTTGTTGAAAGTATCCCTGATCCCATTGATAACGAGTAGGACCAAATAATTCGATGGGAGTAGTTGCAGAACCATACCACATAGTTCCAGCAACAACAAAAGCTGCAAAAAAGACAGCAGCAATACTACTGGAAAGGACGGTTTCAATATTGCCCATACGTAATCCTTTGTATAGACGTTGAGGCGGACGAACACTAAGATGGAATAGGCCCGCTAATATACCCAAGGTCCCTGCTGCAATATGATGAGAGGCTATTCCTCCCGGAACAAAAGGGTCAAAACCCTCTACGCCCCACGCCGGGTTTACGGGTTGGACCTTTCCGGTTAGTCCATAAGGGTCGGATACCCATATTCCAGGACCATATAATCCTGTTACATGAAATGCGCCAAAACCAAAGCAAGCCACCCCTGAAAGAAATAAATGAATTCCAAAAATCTTGGGCAAATCCAAAGAAGGTTTTCCTGTACGTTCATCACAAAAAATTTCTAGATCCCAATATACCCAATGCCAAATAGCTGCCAAGAAGCACAAGCCAGAAAACACGATATGTGCTCCGGCTACCCCTTCGTAACTCCAAAGACCCGGATTCGTTATAGTCCCTCCTGTAATATTCCAACCGCCCCACGAGTTGGTTATTCCTAAACGAGTCATGAAAGGTATAACGAACATACCTTGTCTCCACATTGGATCAAGAACAGGGTCGGAGGGATCAAAAACAGCTAATTCATATAGAGCCATCGAACCGGCCCAACCAGCAACCAGAGCAGTATGCATTATATGAACAGAAAGCAAACGACCGGGATCATTCAATACAACAGTATGAACACGATACCAAGGCAAACCCATGGAAATACCCCTTTATCAACGAAAAATGGATACTATGTAACTTTATTGCATTGGAAAAAACTATGCTACGGACCCCCCCCTTTTTTAGGTAATTATTTCGGAGAAAGGATGAATATTTGTTCTATTCTGTTAGTAATAATGGAACAATTCGATTCATAAGAAAAAAGGGAAGCGGATCTATTCTATATCCGATAAGTACCAATACGCAATGGGGGTGAATCCTATTTTATATGAACCAAGATAGCTATTGTTGTTCATCATTCAGAAGCCCGTTCGTAAAAAATTGCCTTTATTTTGATTCATTCTCTCTTACTTTACTTTTATTTTTTATTTTAGCTTATTCAACTTATGTATTAAATATGATTAATTTAAATATGATTAATAAAGTAGGAAAAAAGGATAATAGTATTAAAAAACGAAACCCCAGTCTTACGTTTCCACATCAAAGTGAAATAGAGAACTTCATTCTCTTTTTTTTTCATTTCATGCCTATTGGCGTTCCAAAAGTACCTTTTCGAAGTCCTGGAGAAGGAGATACATCTTGGGTTGACATATAGTGCGACTTGTCAGATATATTGGGCTATATGGGATTTCCCCATTTTCTCCCTCGATCGAGATATCCTCTGTTTCGCCCAAAAAGATTGATTGAATTATCAAAAATTTGTAACGCGAAGCGCAAAAAATAAACTGGAATTAAATGCAGGGAGTATTTAGATTGATATTAGATTATCAAAAATTTTTTATGGTTTACGTGATCGGACTAATAAAATGAAGTATCCAGGCTCCGTTTAGCAAAAACCCAATTGATAATTAATATATAATATTTTTATAATTACTACTTATATGATATGCAAAATTATGATAAAAAATTCTATTCAAAAATAAAAAAAATTGAAACAGGGTGATCTAAAACAGACTGTTGCTCAAATCAAATAATATAATGAAAAATTTGTTGACTAGTTGACAGAAGACATGTGAAAGAAATGAATTGAAAAAAAAAGAAGGAGTAGTAAAAAAAGACGCGGTATTTGGTTCATTTGTCCTATATGTGCAAATAAAAATCGGGCAAATTTTTCCTTTTACTCGGGGTAGAGCATAAACCTAAAAAATGGAATAAAAAAAGGAAGAAGCCCGTTCAGGAACAAGAAAAAACCATCGCCATTTCAACTGAATCTCGATGAAAAAAAAATATCAATGAATCAAGTTAGTCTGACAGGCTTAATCAATCGTTTTATTATAGGATTATAATATCTAATAAAAGGGGCCAAAACGGATTTTTTCTTTGACTTTTGGGAGCAAGTCCTTACGTTATAAGTTAGAAAGAAAAACCTTCTATGAAAAAAAGGGGGGGTTGGAATCGACACATTGATTTTTTCACAATTTTTGTTGAACCGTATGCACCAAAAGGTGCCTGTACGGCTCCTAAGGAATAAAATTTTATCCTAATCAACCGACTTTATCGAGAAAGATTATTTTTTTTAGGCCAAGAGGTTGATACCGAAATCTCGAATCAACTTATTAGTCTTATGATATATCTCAGTATAGAAAAGGATACCAAAGATCTTTATTTGTTTATAAACTCTCCTGGTGGATGGGTAATATCGGGAATGGCTATTTATGATACTATGCAATTTGTGCGACCCGATGTACAGACAATATGCATGGGATTGGCCGCTTCAATAGCATCCTTTATCCTAGTCGGAGGAGCAATTACCAAACGTATAGCATTCCCTCACGCTTGGCGCCAATGAGTTTTTTTATTTTCGAGAAAAAAAATACTATGCCTTCGCCATCGAAAATATGAATTAGTTAAGTAATAATAGCATGGCACTTCGAATTCGATATGAAATTTTTTAGATTAAAAAAAAATTAGATTATATATTGAAAGAGTAGTATGAGATAAGGAAGGGGTATTTCAAATGATATCTTACCTATTCGGGCACATCTCAGCGTCACAAACTTTGTTTTCACACCGGAAGCTTATTTACAAAATTGATATAAAAAAAAAAAAAAAGACACTTTGGGATTGCTGAATCATAGACGAATCCAAAAAATGATATATAAAGCAACGGAACCATCATAGTATTTTTTTAACTCCTACAAAAAAGAAGGATGGTAATTGGATGATTTCTGGATCTGCGTATAATACAACCTATATTTTGTTTTCTTTCGTCAAAAGGAAAGGTAAAAAAAGTAAATTCCATTGTGGAGCCGTATGCAATGCACAAAAAAAGCCTGTACGGTTATTCAATTTTCTCCGTTTTTTTGGTTATCTCGCCTCATTCTGCGAAATAGAAGAACATTTTCTATTATATCATCAGGGTAATGATCCATCAACCCGCTAGTTCGTTTTATGAGGCACAAACGGGAGAATTTATCTTGGAAGCGGAAGAACTACTAAAACTTCGCGAAACCATCACAAGGGTTTATGTACAAAGAACGGGCAAACCTATATGGGTTGTATCCGAAGACATGGAAAGGGATGTTTTTATGTCAGCAACAGAAGCCCAAGCTCATGGAATTGTTGATCTTGTAGCGGTTCAATAAAAAATAGGAGCGATTTCATGCAAATCTACAATTTCTAATTTTATATCTTTTTAGATTAAAGGTTTAGTTTCATATTCTCTTCAATATTAAAAAAAATATATTGAAGAGAATCTTGAAGAGAAGTAATTCAGAATTAGCCGGTTAGAACTAATCTAAACCAGCCCATTATTTATATGATTCCGTATGCCAACCATTAAACAACTTATTAGAAATACAAGACAGCCAATCCGAAATGTCACGAAATCCCCAGCGCTTCGGGGATGCCCTCAGCGACGAGGAACATGTACTCGGGTGTATGTGCGACTCGTTTAGATCATAGACTGAGACACAAAAAGGAAATTCTTTTTGAAATATCAAGGATCAGTACCTGTGAATAAAATAGAATGGAGGAACTCGATTCATTATTTAAAAAAGATAGATTGTTCATATCTTCTATTGTGTCTGAAACTTATGGTTTACATTGGTGCAAATCCAATCAACTCCATTTTTTAGAAAACCCCCAATGATAACAAATGGTTATCCATTAAGCGGGGGAAATTCCATTTTTTATTAAAAAAACGATTCCACTCTTGAAAGAAAAGAACGGACTAACAGGGTAAACGACCAAATCTATTTTACAAATGAAATACCGTTACTGTATAAAGTGGATCTTATTGTGAAAGACCTAATTACTGGAATATTTATGGGGTAGAGCCAAAGAATGTGAATTGTACAAGTTACCAATAGTATTGATTAATTAAAAGAAGGAGCTCCGGTGTATAGAGAGGACCTCACCGTTTTAGAAGTAACCATAGAAACGATGGAACCCACTATTTATCCATTTCTATTTACTACTTTTTTTAGTTATTCTCTTTTTTTATATCAAGTATCAAGGCAATTTATCCTTTCAAAGCAAAGCAAAGGAAAATACCTAGCAAAAAATAGTGGTGGGGAAGGTTAGAGTAGCAAAAGCCATTGGAATTTTTTTTTATACATTGGAATAATTCGTTTGGTTATTAATAGACTAGTAAAGGGGAAAAGAATAACTAAAAAAAGAATTAGTTATTCATCAAAGTTTGATTTATTCAATGACTAGAATTAAACGCGGATATATAGCTCGGAGGCGTAGAACAAAACTTCGTTTATTTGCATCAAGCTTTCGAGGGGCTCATTCACGACTTACACGAACTATGACTCAACAGAGAATAAGAGCTTTAGTTTCGGCTCATCGGGATAGGGGTAAAAGAAAAAGAGATTTTCGCCGTTTATGGATCACTCGAATAAATGCCGTAATTAACGAAATGGGGGTATTCTATAGTTATAACCGATTCATACACAATCTGTACAAAAAGCAATTACTTCTTAATCGGAAAATACTTGCACAAATAGCTCTATTAAATAGGAGTTGTCTTTATACGATTTCGAATGAGATAAAAGAATAAGGGGATTGGAAAAAATCCACTAAAATATTTTAAATAGAGTTCTAAGGAGAATGAGCTCGGGGAAGGTAGAGTAGAAATTAGTATTATAAAAAAGTCGTCAAAACAAAACGAGAGTATATAGTCGCTAAAAAAAAGAGTTATTCTTTTTCTTTTCGACGATTCTTTTCTTTTTTTTTTTATGACAGACACAGACATAACAATCAATTTTTGATTCTTGATTGGATTTTTCGAACAAAATGTTAATCTCTTTTTTAATTCCTTCAGATTGGAATTGTTATTCAATTGAAGAATAAGTCTCTTTTTTTCTGGTTCTAAGGCTAGTAGTTCTAGGGGTCGACTCACTTCTTTCAAATTGTTTCTGATTATTAAGAAAAGGTAACAAAGATAAAATACGAGCTTGTTTTATAGCAATAGTGATTAATCGTTGTTGTTTTAAAGTCACTCTATTCACCCGTCTAGATAATATTTTTCCTTGTTCACTAATAAATCGACTAATTAAACTCATGTTTCTATAATCAATTCGATCCCCCGATTGGATCGGGGGCAAACGCCTACGAAAAGATCGCTTGGATTTAGTAAAAAGTCGCTTAGATTTATTCATAATTTTTTTATTCCTTATCTCTAAAATCCTATTTTGATCGGATCAAAATAAAAACGATTTATATTTCTATATAGGATAGAGTTTCTATATAGAATTAAGAATATAGGATTAGATTTCTTTCTATTGATTTATTTGTTTATATTTATATATATGTAATAATATATAGATACTAGCATTATTCCTGTTCTTAAAATAAAAGTTGACATACAAGCACTCAATTTGATCTATTTCTTGATTTCCCCATGAATTGTATGTTTATAACAATAGGGACAGAATTTTCTCAATTCCAATCGACTAGGGGTGTTATGCCGATTCTTTTGAGTAATATATCTGGAAATTCCCGCGGATTCTTTCTTAATATCATTTCGAACACAACTGGTACATTCCAAAATAATTGTTACTCGAACATCTTTACCCTTGGCCATGAAACCTCCTTTGGATTTATGATTCACCCCAATCTTCTATTTTATTTTTAGGATCCAGAAAGAACAAGAACCAAAAAATAGAAGCTGTTAACTAAAAAAAATTCTGAAATATTTCGTTGCAATGAATATTAATTAGTAATGAAATAAAAATAAAATAATAAGCAATACAATGATTTTGTGAAAACTCTATTTCAAATCTTTGTACAGTATTTTTTTTAAGTATCTCATCGGATACTCTTTCCCTAGCAACACTTTTTTTTCGTTCTATTACTAATTTAATTGGATCCTGAACCCTCATTTTTATGACCTTTCGCCCCCCTACCTTTTTCTAATTATTTTTTTAGAATGAATTAGAAAAAAAAAAGGGGGGGGATTAGTCCCCGATCGTTGATTGTATCTCTAAAATTTTTCACCCCTTTCTGATGTTAATAACTAGAATGAAAAAAAGGGAAATGTTAATGCATCTGGAAATAAACGATTAATCTCTATTAATAAACCTGCTAACGAACCGAACCATAGAGTACTTAGTACTGGTGCTACGGAAAGATATGTTTTTAGATCTCGCATTTGAAATCCTCCTTCTTTCTTCTTTATTTATTGTATTACATTATATATAGTAATATATATAACTACAGATGTACATGTAGTTAAGAAGTTCTTGTATTTGTATACGTAACTTCCGCCCCCCCACTTTGCAAATTAGAATTGAAATATTGTCTACTAGAACGATCTTATAGATTCCATTTAAAAATGGAAACGCCTTTTTATGTAAGTAAAATTGAAATTGAGACAATTTGCGTAAAAAAAAAAGTAATTTTTGAATTATATGTTTGTTATCTGATATGAGAAAAAAAAGAAGAAATGAATTTGATATACCAATAAAAAAGAAGAAGGATGTGGAAAAAAAGACAGGAATTCTCTACAATGACACTGTAAACCAATTGAAAGGGATGTAGCGCAGCTTGGTAGCGCGTTTGTTTTGGGTACAAAATGTCACGGGTTCAAATCCTGTCATCCCTACCTATTACTGCTCTTCTGAGCAGTAACGAGGGATCTTTTTTAGATCTATCTTTTTTTAATAAAATTGGACATACATATAATTCTTAAATTTATGATATACTATGATATAGTATATACGTACAAAATCGATTCGGGTTAAAAAATGTCCTCTTTCTAGCCTTTTCGTTTTTTATAAAAAACAAGAAAAACGCTCTTAGTTCAGTTCGGTAGAACGTGGGTCTCCAAAACCCAATGTCGTAGGTTCAAATCCTACAGAGCGTGATTTCCCTCTTGTTTATTAGATTGTGTCAAAATTCCACTGTTCGCAAATCATTGAGTAGCAATCTGAATTAGACCTCCCGCATATGAAAGCAAGAAGGAGGTAAGTCAAAAAAAAGAGATGTTAATTAATCAAAAGTCCAACTGATCACCACGTCTGTATTGTAAATAAGCAGTTACGAATAATCCAGCCAAAGTAATAGGAATTAAACCTAAGACGATTCCAAATAAAAAAACTTCAATCATTTCAATTTTCTTTTGTTTTCATTTTTGAAAGGGAGAAAAGAGAGGTACTATCTATTCCTAGCTCTTAATCCGTATTGCCGGTGAATCTCAATGACCAAAATTGGGTAATTAACACGGTAAGGAACTATCGAACATATGAAATACCACCGAAATCCTTTTTTATCAAAAAATCTTCATTCAATTAATTTCAAATAAGTCGGATTTTGCTTAGACCAATAAATAGAACTGAGGTTATAGTTAAAGCTGCTAGTAGAAAACCGAAATAACTAGTTATAGTAGGCATGAAGGGACTCAATAAAATATGTTTTTTTATACATATGTTTCTAAAGTACTTCCCTATGAAAATTTTTGAATTATCAATCATTATAGGTGCTATCAACAAAAATAGAGAAAGATAAAAAGAACTCAATTCCTAGTCTTTGGCATCTCAGGATTCAGAATTCACCTAACTGATTAATTTAAAAACTCTTTAAGAAATTAATCATAAAAAAAATAATACATAAAAAAAAAAAACTCTATTATCTAACTTAAGTCAAAACATATAACTTTTTTTTTATTAATATGTAAAAATTTGAAAATAAGTTGTTTTATTCTTTTTTTTTTTTTAAGCGACCCTAGAACCTAGAATACGCCCCTTTCTACTTTATTAAAATGGAATTTACTTAAATTTGAACTCATTAGGTTAAATAG